TTTATAATATCAAAACTGAGTCAGTTTCTTATATTATAATGTATAACGGTATTGATATTCTAATCTACTTGAAGATATCTAATCTACTTGAATATTTAATACCAGAAAACTAAAGGAATGTTGTATTGATGAACCCACCTAATGTCTTTTCTCTTCTTTTATTGCCCTCCTGTCGTCAATTGACAGTATTCTTTAGGGCTCAATCAATTGACAGTATTATTTAGGGCTCAATATAATATAATTTGATTTGATATGACTTTGATATGATTTAGGGCTCAATAGAATTCCCAAATCGGACTTTGGTAAATCCTTTTTTGCATCTCCTGCTGATTCAGAGGTACGGGTTTTTGGATCCAATGCAGAACTCTTTCTGAATGAGAGAGATAAAGACGAGAAAGACCAATGAAATAAAGTTGAAAGATTTTATAGTTTAACGGTAAAGTTTGATTACCATTAACCTACAGAAAAGTTCACGAGTTTTTCGGTTTGATTCATATCCTATTCATCTTCTAAAAGTGTCCCTCGGCTGATTTATATAAGGTGGCCTTAGGCCTTATTCCCTATTGTATTTGTATTGTGTAGTGCTTTTTGATTGGACGGCCCTCGGCAACTACTATTTCTAGTTTATTTATGAATAAAGGTGGCCATAGGCCCCTATGGTCCATTGGTGCCCCTATGGTCCAGTGGTTACGACCTCTCTCTTTCACGGAGAAAACGAGGGTTCAAGTCCCTCTAGGGGTATACCAAGACCATAGGAGTAGGATTTTATCAAAAGTGAAATGTATTTGTCAAGTCCGCCTGGGAGACGAAAGGAAGTTGATTATGGAACGTCTAATTAGGCGTTGGGTCGATGCCCGAGTGGTTAATGGGGACGGACTGTAAATTCGTTGACAATATGTCTACGCTGGTTCAAATCCAGCTCGGCCCAACAATTCGCCAATCTACTATCAGATGGTAGAACCCTCTTGTTCTTAAGAAATACCTGATAAGAGAGAAGAAAAAAGAATCAAAATTTTCTGCTAGATCTCTTCTTATTTCCCTGGGATTGTAGTTCAATAGGCAAGAGCACCGCCCTGTCAAGGCGGACGTTGCGGGTTCGAGCCCCGTCAGTCCCGACGGATCCAATAAGTACATCAATTCACCTCTCCATTTTATGTGAAATGAAAGAAGGGACAGAGAGCATAATTTCATTCCGAGGGGGTTTCCCCTCTTTTTTTCAGGATTCTGTCGAAGAAAGAACAAACCCTAAACTAAAATGAAAATAACGAAAATAGTGACGAATAGTGAAGTTGATAGAATATTCCATCTTTTCTCCCGCGATTCATCTTTCTCATACTTCTTTGTCTTCCAAAGAAAATTGGATCATTCCAATTTACAACCCAATTCCTCTCTTTTTCCACTTCGCTTGTATTGTTTGTTGGGGTTTTGTAGTTAATGGAAACGGACGAGGATACTTCATTTGATGGTTCTACCCGGAAGACCTAAGGTAGGTTATAGAAAAGAACAGAAGGATAAATAAAGGCATTTTTGATTGGTCCGGGAATCCAATCTTGGATTCGGTATGGATAAAAGATCTTCGTATGTTATACTATTCAATTCTCGACGACGAATTAATTTACTAGCTCAGATATTGTTATTCATGATATTGATCCGATTCAAGATCATCGATAGGTAATGCATTCATTGAATTGACAGGTGAAAGATTTATCATCTCTATGGGATTAAATCCCGAGTTATTGTGAAATAAAAAAACGATGAGATTGAGATTATGGAAGTAAATATTCTTGCATTTATTGCTACTGCACTGTTCATTTTAGTTCCTACTGCTTTTCTACTTATCATTTACGTAAAAACAGTCAGTCAAAATAATTAATTACTTGAAATGAAACTTGACTTCTTAGTTCTTATCAATAGTTGAAGAAATCAAATCAAAAGGATTCTTTTTTTGCGTCTTAAATGAAATCCACGGGCTATAATGGACGGTATTCTATGAGATCCGAGAGTATGGTAAGAAAGACATTTCTTTCTTACCATACTCTCTATTAGTGTTATAGTAGTGTATAAAATTGCACTTGACTTTCTAATAAAGTTGCTATACTATATTAGCTTCTATCTTCAATATATGTAGTGATTAATCCATATATGGAATTAACGTAGGACCCCATTTTCTTTCTGAAAAATTTCTTTCTTTCTGCAATAATTGTTTTACTGTTATAGAATCCATTTCTCCATTAGAATCCAATGGAATTTCGAAATGAATATATTTTGATTTGAAAATTATTGCAATTCAAATAAAAAATACGTTGCAGAACGATCTATAAAACAATTGATACCTTTCATTCCTCAACTAAATTAGTAGTGCTTCTAAAGTCCACTTCTTCCCCATACTACGAGTGAAAGGGAAAATGAAAAGACTACCATTAAAGCAGCCCAAGCGAGACTTACTATATCCATGTCAATTATGTCCCTTATCTTTATGATAGAAATATTCCATTATTGTATTGCTCACTAATAATAGTAGAATCCATGGTCCAGAGTCAAAAAGGGATTCTGGCCGAACACTATTCACTATTGATGAACCAATCAAATAAATCCATTTCTAAAAGATTCCTATATGATTTCTAATCGGGAAAGACTAAACACAAATAAAATACACAATCACGCTACAAAGGAATGTTACTAATGGAACATATAGTAATAAAAAAAGAGGTCCCATTCTTTGTTGCCCTTCAAAGTAAAAATCGATCCAGTGCTATCTATTACATACTTTTATTTGCTATTTGATCTAATCTGTACCCTTTCCCGATTGTCTCTCTGAAGCAGTTGAGAGATAGTATATTATACTCTTGACGAGGGGTTTCAAAAAAAATAATAATTTTTTCACTTTTTCTATAAAAAAGTAAATGATCCATCCAATCTCAATCTAATAGTGATCCAATCTCAATCTAATAGTGATTGAATGCCTGACCACTCAGAGATTCTCGCGAGTCTATATATGTAGATTACATAAAGGACTTCCCACAACTAGTTAGCGCTGGCTATGCCAATGAAATTCAAGACCCAATCAGTAGACATTGCATTAGCAGTAATTAGCAGTAGAAGGGAATCGGGAAGTCTTGCTTCGACCATTATAATATAATTTTTCTTTGAATTTTAGATTGAAAGATTTCCAATATTTTACAAAATCCCCAGAACAGATGTTTAGAATCAACCAAGTATCAACAATCCCCTTATCGTGTTCTGCTGGGGAAAATTAGGGTGATTTATATTAGCAGATAAGAGATTTTGATTCGTTTGTTGATGAGGCGGCACCCGGATTTGAACTGGGGAAAAAGGATTTGCAGTCCCCCGCCTTACCACTCGGCCATGCCGCCAAAATTTATGACAAATGCGAACCATTAACTACATTAACTATTCGTTGACGGAGAATTCCTGAATGATTCTTGGATTTGAATCTAAAATTGGGTTTGCCTAATGACATAAGAAACTACAAAATATACTTAATTTATTCTTTTGAATTCAAAATCCTTCTCAATTTCCATTATAACAAAAATGATAAGTATATGTAAACCCCACAACAGAAATTCTTACACAGATACCAAATTGGGTATCTTTTTTAGAGTATGTTTCCTTTCCTATACCTCTAAATCAAGGGAATTCCTTGGAACAAAAAAAGGCCCGGCTGGGTATTGACCGGGCCAGGCCCAAAAGGCACTTCGAACAAAATAAAAGCAAGAAGGTCTTCTTTATTTATCTTTCTATTTGGATCTTTCGAGCATCTAAATGGAATTGCTAATTATATAATAACGATAAAGAATGTGAAAGAAATACTTTCTTTAATCCTTACTTGATGTGTAATGTAACATAGTAATTATCTTTTTCAATTGGGAGAGATGGCTGAGTGGACGAAAGCGGCGGATTGCTAATCCGTTGTACGAGTTATTCGTACCGAGGGTTCGAATCCCTCTCTTTCCGTTTCCGTTGATGACTTTATATTTTTTTCTTTCAAATTTCGCAAACCCCTTTTGATTTTTTCCTAGTTAAACGTATGGAATATACAAAATAAAATCTTAATAAAATTGTAAAATCAAGCAAGAAACACGAAATTTTTATTCTTCACGTCCAGGATTACGTCCTGGATCATTGGATAGGAATCCAAAGATGAAGAGAGAAACAAAGAATATTACTACTGTGTAAACGAAAAGTTTGAGAGTAAGCATTACACAACCTCCAAGATCATTTTTTGAAAAAGAAAAACGAGAAAAGATAATAGATCCTCCATTTTTATATCACATATCCTATTTTGACACCAAGAAATGAATTCTAGAAATAGAAAAGAATGTTCAGAAATTCAAATGAAGTTGAAATTTGTAATTGTAATAAGAGTCTTTGATTACCACAAATCACTTTCATACCCACAATTAGATATTCTAAGGGCCCCTAACCTAATTAAGGTCTTTCGCCAGAAAAGGATTAGAATCGGAAAATGGGGCGAGCCAAATTGCGGCTATCCAAGAATTTCAATGTTTGAATTGAAGGTTCATATTCCCAGACTTATTTGATCTTATCAATTGTTATAATTTTTATCGAATAAATATGAATTTTCTAGGATAGTATTCAAGATCTTATCGAAAACTTACAGCAGCTTGCCAAACAAAGGCTAAAAGAAAAAAGAACAGGGGTATAACTGGCATAACATCTACGATTGGATTCAAAAAAGCATAGGCTTCGGGCAATTTGGCAAAGAAAAGACTACTCGGATAAAGGGCAGAATTAAGACAGATCAAACTAAAGATATTAAGCATAACAGACATTTTGTTCGTCGAAATAATTGCATTTTGATTGAGTTTTTTATATAAGGAAAAATGAAGAAAGTAAGGTAGACAAAAAATCCTTCTTTTTCCGCTCAATCAAAAATCCTCCAATTCTCAAAGGAGAATAGAAGAAATCATACTTTCATACAATATCTTAATTGAATTATATGTAATGATCAATAAATTCAGTTGAATTCTAGATATACACATGTCAAAATCCTAGCACGAATCTATAATATATTATATAAAGAAGAATAAAGAAGAAAGATTTTCTATAGATAGTTGGACTGGAATTGACGAACACTTAATAGCAATATTATTCTTTATTAGTATTAATGTCCAATAAAAATAGAAATGGGGCGTAGCCAAGTGGTAAGGCAACGGGTTTTGGTCCCGCTATTCGGAGGTTCGAATCCTTCCGTCCCAGAGCATATCCATTGTATCCGAATACATCTTTTTTGTTCAACAAGGTTCTGTTTCAAGGTCTAATATTGGATAGAATATTATTCTTTTTTCTTTTTTGAATGATTCTTTTCGGAATCATATCTCAGTTTTTCACAAACTGAACTAAATCGAGTTCAAATGACATGGAAATGTAACTGAATCCTTTTGTGATCCAGATAAAGATAAGATGGGACATAGATCACAGTTGCAGAAAGATTATTTCAGGTTAAACAAAATATGAAAATACATATAAAAGAGGAAGTGCTTAGCCTATAGGTATGTATTGTAGGTATGTATTGTTATCCTATTTCAGCGACAACAGTCTTTCTATTTTTGTGAAAAAGAATTTGCATCCCTAAAATATTCAAATTTAAATATTTAACAATGATATTTATTTTTATTGTTCGATCTATTTAACTTATTTGTTTGCTTTAAATCATTGACAATTCTATTTGAAAAGAAACAGAGATTTTTATTTCTTATTTTATTTCTTATGATAATCAAATGTAGCCTTTACTGTAAAAGTAAAACTTGACTGAAATAATGATGTCGAAGTAGGAAACTTTTTCAATTATCAAGATTTGTAATGATTTCTTATGGGTTGAATCTTTGGAAAGTTGGAAATGGGTCAGTCTATCTTATTGAGTTACTTGAACAGGCAAAGTCAAATAGAATTTATTTATTCGTGTTATTTCTGTTAGTTAGGTTATTTCTATATTTTGATTTCTGGATATTTCTGTTAGATTCTTTTTGAGATAGAGATTTATAGAAAAAAGTTCCGTTCATACAAAAAAAGCTCGGGTCTTGCTAAGATTTCTTCAGAAAAATCTTTATTATCCATGTAGTTACTAGTTAAGAAAAAATATAAATGACTATGTCTCTGTACCGACTGAACCAATGACTATTCATGATTCCATAATTGAATCAATTCCATACTGGTTCCAAATTAGAGGAATGTTATGGTAAAACTTCGTTTAAAACGATGTGGTAGAAAGCAACGTGCGACTTGAAGGACACGATCCGGTGTGGATTCTTATTCTTACATCCACCATTTTCTTTTATATAGGAATGAAGGTGCTCTTGGCTCGACGTCGTTTGTTCTATTCTACTAGAACCCTTCTTTTTTTATTGGGTTGTAATGTAAATAGTTCATGATGGAGCTCGAGTAGAAAGTATTTATTAATTTCTCAGGGGCAAAGATCTAGGGTTAATGCCAATCAATAAATTGGAACAACTTCGTAAGTATATCTTCGATATAGAAATCGAAAGGATCCGATTCGAGCAAATTTTCAATTCAAAAAAATTGAATTGTTGGAACCGCAAAAACTTTTTCGATCCACAGTGTATCGCGTACGAATCAACCGTCGGTATGATTCTTTGATAGAAAGAAATCGCAAAAGGGGTATGTTGCTACCATTTTGAAAAGATTAAGAAGCACCGAAGTAATGTCTAAACCCAATGATTTAAAACAAAGATAAAGGATCCCAGAACAAGGAAACACCGCTTCAATTGTCTCACAGATCCGAATAAAGAATCTAAATACTAAATAGGAGACAAAGGGGGGGGTTAAAGACCACTCAATAAAAAAATATATTAATTTTCTTTAATATATTTGATAATATTCAACTTGAGTTATGAGTACAAATGATTTTTTAGTTTTCAGGAAGGAAGCTAAATAAAAATGACTATGAGTTCAATTATAGGGTAATTTCTTTTACGGATTCCTTTACTATTTATTAGAATTTTATTCTTTATTCATAGACAAAACTTCGAATCATTTTTTCTCGAGCCGTACGAGGAGAAAACTTCCTATACGGTTCTAGGGGGGGGGGTTCTTTTTCATCTACATCTATCCCGATGAGCCGTCTATCGAATCGTTGCAATTGATGTTCGATCCCGAAGAGAAGGAAGAGATCTTCGGAAAGTAGGTTTTTATGATCCAATCAAGAATCAAACTTATTTAAACGTTCCTGCTATTCTCTATTTCCTTGAAAAAGGTGCTCAGCCCACAGGAACTGTTCAGGATATTTTAAAAAAGGCAGAGGTTTTTAAGGAACTTTGCCCTAATCAAACGAAATTAAATTAAGGAAATAAAAACTAAGGATAGGATAGTGATTTCTATATCATTTTGGATATCTTTTCTATACTATGTTTTTTTATTTCCTTCTTTATCTTGCTCTATTAGTATCTATTTATCATTGCTTTTATAGAATCTTTTTCTAACGAAAACCTTATTTGATTG